GAATTCTATCTCTATGAATATGGATATAAGAAAGAAAGAATAAGAAAAGATTTTTTCTATTGTAATTACATTCTTTTTTTTTCGTTCCTAGTCTTCTTTCTACGAAAAAGTGAAGGGGGCTTTAAAAGAAAGTAAAGGATTATTTCGTTCCTGATAGCTATTTCTTTAATTAGTGGATAGGAGCATACTCTGGATCGGAATCATGGGGAGTACTGCCTGATCATTTCTACTAATTTAAAGCCCCAATTAGTATTCCTTTTATGCAGAAATGTCCCTTGGATAACTTACATAATCTCCATTACTAATCCTTTATGTACCTTGGTGTTCCTAGCCATCCACTTATTTTTGCTCAATCCCCCCGTTATGGTACTACATATATGTTAATACATAGAAAAGATAGTGAAAACAAAACTCCATACAGTTGGTCTTTTGAACCCGCTTCAAGTCGTGATTGATGCCTAATCAATCAATCTTGGGATAAACAGTCTCTACTGCTTATGTTTATTTCCGCTTAACTCTTGTACATAGGAAATGAGACTCAATCCTTTTACTGCGAATTTATAAGCTGTTTTATTTCACTCATATAACTATCTTATTTAGTTTATCAACCCGAATGATGAATAAAAAATGACAATATTTATTCAATTCATTCAACTTCTCTCCTAGAAAAAAAGAAAGAAAAGAAAGGGAATAGGGAAAGGTTTAGGTCTCAACGAATCGCACGTAGAGATATTGATAACACACATAGAGTTAATGGTATTTCATAACTAATTGATTGAGCAGCAGCTCGTAGACCACCTAAAAAGGAATATTTATTATTTGATCCATATCCTGACATAAGAAGTCCAATGGGAGCAATACTTGAAATGGTGATCCATAAAAAAACACCGATATTGAGATCGGATAGAACAAGGTTAGAGCCAAAAGGAATTATTAAATAACTTAGTAGAATTGATATGACTGCTATGGATGGTCCGATACTGAATAAACGAGTATCTCCTCTAGATGGAAGAAGATTCTCTTTGAAAAGTAGTTTTGTGCCATCGGCTAGAGCTTGAAGAATTCCCAAAGGACCGGCATATTCAGGTCCAATACGTTGTTGTATCCCTGCGGATATTTCTCTTTCTAACCACACAATTGCTAGTACACCTATTGTGATTCCCAATACAGGAGTAAAAATAGGTACAAGCATCCATATGATCCCATAAACCTCTTTTAAGTATTCCAATCTGGAAAAAGAATTGATATCTTGTACTTCTGGTGTATCAATTATCATTTCAACGATCAACTTCTCCCATAATTATATCTATGCTACCTAGTATCGTCATAATGTCAGCCAATTTCATTCTTTTAACTAACTGAGGAAGAATTTGCAAATTGATAAAACCCGGCGGTCGAATTTTCCATCTCCAAGGAAAAACATTCTGATCTCCTATCAGAAAAATTCCCAACTCTCCCTTTGGGGCTTCGACTCTCACATAAAGTTCTTGTTTCGACAATTCAAAAGTAGGAGAAGGCTTTTTACTAATAAATCGATATTCAAAATCATTCAATTCGGGATCCCTCGCTCTATCAAAGCATCGGATTTCTAAATTCTCATATGGCCCTCCCGGAATTCCTTCCAGAGCCTGTTGAATAATTTTTATAGATTCCAGCATTTCACCAATTCGTACTAAATAACGAGATAATGAATCTCCTTCTTTTTGCCATTGGACTTCCCAATCAAATTCGTCATAACATTCATAACGATCCACTTTACGAAGATCCCATTGTATTCCGGAAGCTCGTAGCATTGGTCCTGACAAACCCCAATTTATTGCTTCTTCTACACCAATAATGCCTACTCCCTCAACTCGTTCTAAAAAAATAGGATTACGCGTAATAAGTTTTTGATATTCAGCAACCCCTGTTAAAAAATAATCGCAGAAATCCAAACATTTATCTATCCATCCATGCGGTAGATCAGCAGCTACTCCTCCGATACGAAAATAATTATGCATCATTCTCATACCGGTGGCAGCTTCGAATAGATCATAGACTAATTCTCTTTCTCTGAAAATATAGAAGAAAGGAGTCTGTGCACCAATATCGGCCATAAACGGGCCAAGCCATAATAAATGAGAAGCTATACGACTCAACTCCAACATAATCACTCTAATATAGCTGGCTCTTTTAGGTACTTGAATATTTCCCAACTGCTCTGGTGCATTTACGGTTATTGCTTCTGTGAACATAGTAGCTAAATAATCCCAACGTGTTACATAAGGCAAATATTGTATAATTGTTCGGTTTTCTGCAATTTTTTCCATCCCTCTATGCAAATAACCTAGTATTGGTTCACAGTCAATAACATCTTCACCATCTAAAGTAACGATGAGTCGAAGAACACCGTGCATTGATGGGTGATGAGGACCCATATTGACTATCATGAGGTCTTCTCTTGTAGCTGGTACATTCATAGGTTTTCCCCTGATTCATTCTTCCATGAATTGCTGAAAACGAAAAGACGTTCATCAAAATTCAAGATCTACTAAATCAAATAATTCAAAAGGACTCTTCAAATTAACGAATTTTTGTCTCCCGAATACCCAACTGACCAATTAATTCTTTATAACGTACTCTATTTTTCTTTGCCAAATAAGACAGCAACCGTTGACGTTTTCCCAGAATTTTCCGTAGACCTCTCTGAGATAAATAGTCTTTTCTGTGCAATTCCAAATGTGAAGTAAGTCTTCGGATCTTATTGGTGAAACTAAACACTTGAAATTCAACAGATCCCCTATTTGCTTCTTTTTGAGAAATAACTGAGATGAATAAGTTTTTTACCATAAAACGAAATCTTCTCTTCCCTCCTTTTTTTCTTTTTAAAAAATTTGAATTTTACCCATCAGTAATAATAATAGAATTATAATAATATAATTCCGGTCATTTTAATCTGGTATACGCAATAATCTTAATTTCGTTATGGATACCTAGTTTATCAAATAAAATTAATCAATATCAATAAAAAATCTAATTTTCAATTGGATTCGTATCGGGGATAGAGATAGGTACATTTTTGTATTCACAAATCACAAAAGAGATTAGACCTAAAATAAAAACATTCTTTTGAGTCATTTCTAAATATAATTGATACGTATTAGTATCAGGTATCAGAATGTAAGACATCGCATGTGTGCATTTGTTTACTTTCATATACTAGATCTAGTAAGGATATATAAAAAAATGTGACATCAACGAATTTTCAATCGTGGATACATATGTATCCTTACTATACTGAAACAACTACCATTATTGGTATCAAACCAATAGCGATTCATACAAGCTAAATCTTCTAATCTATAATTGGGCCAGAGAAAGAACTTTAATTTTTTTAATTTAATTAATTGATTTTTATCTCTATCAAGATCTTTGTTTTCATCCAAAAATTTATTACAGCTGTTCCCATTGCAAAATCCTGGATTTCTAGCCACACCACTCCTATTCCTCAAATTGAAACAAATTAGAATTCTAAATTTTCTACGACGTCTAGGCGATAAAATATTTTCAGGAACAAGCAAATCATAATGATTTTTGTCTTTATTTCCAATCATCTTTTGATATCTTGCACTGAATTTATCATAATTCTTATTATCAACATATCTTTCGTCTAGGTATCTTTGATTAGTTTGGTACTTACTCTTATGAACCAATGAAATACCTATAGTTTGATACATAATAAATTGTCCATCATTTTTTACAGACAGACGAATTGGTTCGATAATAAATATACCTCTTTTCAGCAATTCTGTCAGAGTTAAATTTTTATGAACCGGTATTAGATCCAGACTCATTTCTCCCCGTTGAATAGAAGATATAGAAATTTCTCTTGGATTTATCAGTCTAAGCAGGAGACAATATACCTTGATATTATTGATCATTTTTTTATTTAAAGAATCATCCCATCTCAATTGAAAAAGCAAATATCTTTTTAGGAAAAAATTGAGTTCTGCTTTCGTGTGATTCTTGACTTGCTTGTTCTTTGTATGTTTTTGCCTGTTTGAGTCTGATCCTGCATAATCTTCTTGAATATCTTTTTCGTGGTTTGAGAGGACTGATTCAAGATTTCCTTGGTTTTGTACATCTGATCCAAGATCTACTTGTCCTGCGGATTTTTTTTCTTCTTGATTTTGATTCTCTAATTTAAAAAGTTTTTTTTCATTGGATGATATAAAAAGATTCCCTTTTTGCTTTCTATTGCTATTTCGATTTTTACTAGAATTTTGATTTCCATTAAAATTTAAAAGAAGTAATTTGATTGGTATAACCCACGGTTTCATTTTATATGTATTATAAAGTAGCACAAATTCTGGGAAGAACCAAGGTTCCAGATTCGATATGGAACGATTTAGTATTTCTTCATTCATCCCCATCCAATCAAAAAGGTTTTGTTTTTGATTGGATGGTTTGATTTCTTGATCTTGTGTGAGATAAAAAAGACCTTTCTTATCAATTATTTGATAATTATTCGACCCAGTCTTCGTATTTTTATTATTGTTGATACTGGTATTGATCCAGACCTCAATATCAACCTTCTTTCTAAAGCAAAAACGGAGAATTTTCCAATCAAAATATTTTCTATCCGGTTTTTTTTTTTTATACTCTAGATACATAATATCATCTTCGCCTAGGTAATTATTGATAGGGATACCTCCCAACATATCAAAAAATTTGCGTTTATGTGTGTTGTAATTATAAGAAATATCTTGGGTATTATTTACTTGTAATGGTGATCCATAAATATATGAGTCATTCTTATCTTCATAATTAATAGATTTATATGATAAAAGGTCATATCTATAGGGTTTTTTAAAATTTTCTTTTTGATTTGTTAATGAGTCTGCTTCATATTCATAATCATTTTGTTTGTTGTAATGAATTAATTGATCTTTTTGAGATAAATCCCATTTGTTTAAATCTTTATTTTGATTTTGAGCCACACAATGTTGATTTACTCTATTTCGCCACTTTTGTGGTACTAATCTAGACCATATTATCGGAGATAAATATTTATATTGATAATCACCTCTTAACCAGTTTTTCCATTGATTCATTCCAGAATCGTGTGCTCCAAAATAATCTTTTCTTTCGTTCTTAAGAAAAAGAGATGTTCCGTTATATTGAAGGACAGATCTTAACTTATATAAGTTAATAACTTGAGTTTGTGATAATTTGTAAAATACATATGCTTGTGACAAGGAGGATAAGTCACAAAAAATCTGTGAACTCTTATTACTAATATTAGAAACTGACCTTTTTATAATCGAAATAAAGTGAATTTTCTTTTGATTTGTTTTACCAATTCTTTTTTGATTGCTTTCATTATTGTAAATGTATTTATCAATAATTTTTTTTGTTGATTCAATAAAAAACTGTGCATTGGTTCTAGGAATATTAATGAGACATAGAAGAATATCTATGTATATCCTTTCAATGAAAAATTTTATAAAATAATGTGATTTGCGAATTAATCGAGAATTCCTTCTTTTTAATATTTTCCAAATACTTTTTTGTGATTCGAATCTTTGAGCATTATAACTAGCTTTGTTAGGGCTAATATTTATCTCTGGAGTTAGAAGGAGTTTTTTCTTGTCTTTTATAATTTTTTCTATTTTTTTTCTGATTGTGCTTGTTCGATCAGTCAGATCTTTCATTTTGTTTTCTGTCAGTGAATAATTTGTCCAATTCATAGATCGAATTTGCATAGACGATTTGTGAATCATCTGATTATTGATTATCGAATCCTTTTGTTTTTGAGTTTCACTAGATTCATATACTTCTCTCAATCCAAATATTGGATTTCTTTTTAAGAGTTCTTTTATTATTTTTTTTATATTTATAAATAGAACACTTTTGATAACCCATTTTTTTGGTTCTTTTGCGACCCTTAAAAATATAAACAATTTAGTTCGTTCTTTTAAAACTCTTAGAACTAGAAAACACTTGTTTTGAAATTTTCTAATTCTTTTTTTAAGTTCTTTCAAAATGGGTTTAAAAAAGGAAGGTTGTTTTCGGGGAGAACCAAAAGGCAGATCAGTTTCCATTCCCCAAACTGTTAAAAAACAAAATTTTTGTACTTTATTTTTCCTTGAATCTTTATCAAGGGACCTTTCTTGAGGTTTGTGCCAAGGTTTCAGACAGAAAGGAAATAGGATCTTTATTTGAATACCGTCTCTTAACCAGTTTTTCGGAAATTCTGTTTCTGATAATTGAACACCATTATAGGTGCATTTAACATACATTTCTCGATTCCAATCCTTTAAATCTTCGGACCACTCGGGAGATTGAAATAATAACATACGACCGATGTTTTTAACTATTATCAATGAAGGTAATATAATATATTTTCGAAAATTTGATTGGGTTAATAACAAGGAACCTCTTATTACTTGAGCAAATAGGAGGCTATCCCAGACTTCGGCTAGTTTTATCCGTGCTATTTCCTCTCTTTCGGCCTTCTGTCTTTTCTCCCCTGTCTTTTCCTCTGCAAAATTCGAAATTTTTAATTCTTTGTTTTTCTCCTTCCAATTTTCAAAAATGCGTTTTATCAATCCAGAAATATCAAAAGAAAAAAAGATGGGTTTGTATATTCTGTCCAAAAAAAGGGGGGAATGCACATTTGCTTGAACGAGTTGCCGAGTAACTATTTTACGTCTTTGAGCGCGCATGGAGCCTTTGATTAGATCTCGACGAAAATCCGATTGGTGTGAATAACGGATCAAAGCAACTGTTTGCTCAGAATTATCAATATCTTTGTTAGCGTTAGCAGTATCAGTATCAGTATCGGCATTCTGTTGATTATCAGTAAAAATAACTACATGTTTGGATTTTCTTGAACGAATCCCTTGGTACATCACTAAAGTTTCTCCAACTTCTCCGTCTTCCTCATTCTTCTTTAATTTGTATGACCATCGAGGGACTTTTTTACTGATTTCTTTTATCCCAATAGGTTTTTTTCTAATTGTTTGAGGGTTGGGGTCAATTATAACTCTATCGAAAAAAAAAGTTAACAATTTTGATTGATCTTTTGAATCTGAATCCATTTTTCCTTGTTCTGGAAATAACAAAAGTCTTTTCAAATTAAAATTGGATGGTGATTCTCTAGTAAATTGATTGATTAAGTTCAAAAAATAACCAATTTTTGTTGATAATGATTTTCTATCAAATGTATGTTCAAATTCTCGATAATCGAGAGCAAAAAGGATACCGTAAATCTTATTTATGCGAAACTTCTCTATGGAATTTTCTCTGGAAGTTTCATTTATGATTGAAGGTGAAAACATTTTTTTGATTGTTCCACGATATGGTCCGCTCAAGAAAGGATCATATATTTTAGGCAAGTATTCTTTTTTAATTGCATCATTACACAATCTAGTTCTTTTTTCCAGTACATCCAGAGTAAGCGATCCATTGTCTAGAGCCTCGATTCTAGTTATAAACTCCTTTCTTAGTGTGTTTTCT